AATATCTTTTATAAGGAATCGGAGGAATATGCGACGATTTTTTCCAGGAAATCCCCAACGAAAAATACACACTATCCCTTCCTTTCTATCGAATCGATCATAACCACTACCTACATTCCAGGAAATTGTGCACCACAAATAGGAACTAATAAAGAGACCCGCGATCCCGTAGAAAGACATCACGATCCCTTGTGGAAAAAAAATGATTTGCTGAGACGGAAAAAAAGATATCAAATTTCTACCAAGATAACTGGAAGTTCCAACCAATAAGAATCCTAATGAACCTAAAAAAAGGATAAGGGCCCAGCAGAAATTACTTAGTTTTCGAGACCCCGTTATAAGTTCTATCCATATATCTTCTGATCGCCAACTCATACTTGATCTGATTGCATTTTATTGGAATTGAGAGAATACCCCAAATGAATTTGACTTTACTTTTTTTTTGTTTCCGAAGTAACTCTCATCAACTAGCACTAGTTTGATGTGAACTAGCACTAGTTTGATGTGAACCTTTAGGAGTAATTCATCAAATTGGTTAGATCTAAAATAATAACATACCCTTCATATGAGCCCACTATACATATTGATATACCTATAGATCCACCGACTTTACATTTTAGCCATCCAGCGATCCTGATCTATTTGAAACTAGCTAGAATTCATTTACCCATAGATCCTTTTCTGCAGGCATAAGAGCTTTTTCCTTTATGTTCGGCGGAAATTACACGTTAGACCATATTTTTCGAAATAGATATCTGTGTTATGCTACAAGTCTAAGTTTTGAAAAAAAAAACGGATGAGATTGGGTCCCATCAGATCTAAACAATCTTGTTTTTTTGAACATGAAGAGATAAAGAAGCCATTGCAATTGCCGGAAATACTAGGCCTACTAAAGGCACAAAAATAGAGGGGAAATTGAAAGTTGTCATAAAATGGGTACCTCGATTTACTATTTGTACCTGCTATTATTTATTTTTTATAAAAAATAAATATCTTATAATAATTATAATTAAGAATTGTAATTATTATTAATTAATTTAATTTCAAATTCGTAGTATAGAAATAAGTATCTATATATCTAAGTGAGTATATAGAATAAGTCCAAGGAATGTATAACTAAATAAATGGACTTATTCATCTTTCTACATGAAAGATATGTATGATAATTCACTTTATTATTTTTCTTCATTTCTTTTTCTTTTGTTCTTGTCTTCGAATTTTTAATAAAGAAAGAGTTTCTTACAGATTATCGAAAGATTCGTTAGAATGCGACCCAACAGGAATTTTTAGCGAAAATGGGATTTTCGGGAGATAGAGAAAGATAAAAAACTATATATCTATCTTTTCTCTATTTGATTATATACATAAGACATAAGACGAAATTCATTTTATTTGCCTAATTTCACGAAAGGAAGAATTCACTTTTTTATCTTGTTGATAGAGACTTCTTAATTAGTAATCGGGATTCTAAGTCAAAAAAAGAGTTATCCGCAACTTTTTATTCTTTCTACAATTAGATCTTAGGTCATCAAAGAAAACTCCATTCTTACTTACTTTGATTCTGATAAACTAACTACTTGTTTGCTACAAATAAACTAATTGAATTTTGTGTGCTCTACTTGATTGAATTTTAATTCAAAGGAAAGAAAGCGTGGAGCTTAAATAACTCACTCAGAACGCTTTTTAAAGGATTACGTGGTACAATTAGGTCAAATAAGCCCTTCTGGAATAAATATTCAGCCGCTTGTGAACCTTCAGGTACTGTTTTATTCAATGTTTGTTCAATTACTCTTTTACCCGCAAATGCAATATAGGAATTGGGTTCAGCAATAATGATATCTCCCAACATACCAAAACTAGCTGTTACCCCACCAGTAGTAGGAGATGTAAGGATTGATACATAAAATAACTTTTTATTTGATTGATAATCATATAAAGCAGACGATATTTTAGCCATTTGCATCAAGCTCAAACTTCCTTCTTGCATGCGTGCCCCCCCAGAAGCACACACTATAATAAGAGGTAGAAATTGATTGGTAGCGTACTCAATCAAACGGGTGATTTTCTCCCCGACTACGGATCCCATACTACCCCCCATAAACTGAAAATCCATAACCCCAATTGCTACGGGAATACCATTTAGTTGACCTATGCCTGTTTGAACAGCCTCAGTTAATCCTGTCTTTCTTTGATAAGAATCAATACGATCTTTATAAGGCTCCTCCTCCGAATGAAATCCAATGGGATCCAGAGAGACCATGTCTTCATCCATAGGATGCCAAGTACCGGGATCGATCGAAAGTTCGATTCTATCTGAACTACTCATTTTCAAATGATATCCACATTGTTCACAAATATTTGTTTTTGATTTCAAAAATTTCTTATAATTTAATCCATAACAATTTTCGCATTGAACCCACAAATGCCTGTATTTTTGAGTTACATCGAGATCATTAGACCTTTCTCTTAGAGTTAAATCACTACTCTTCGTGTGGGTTCG